GAAATCGTATAAGAACTTGTTATAATTGGATTTATTGGATTGTTTCATCAACGGTGTTGGGTCAGAATAACTTTTTGACTCTGCGCCAGTGATTCCCCTATTATTTATTAGTGAACAATAATTGAATAATTCCTTCATAGAGATAGAGGACATAATTCACATGGATATAGTAAATCTCGCTTGGGCTGCTTTAATGGTAGTCTTTACGTTTTCCCTTTCACTAGTAGTATGGGGAAGGAGTGGACTCTAGAAGTACTACTAATTGAGTTTAGGAACTAAACAGTATCACTTTTTTTTATAGATCGTTCGGCAAAGTTTTTTTTATTTAAAATTTCACTATTTCAATTTAAAATTTTATTTTTAAATTGAAATAGAAATGAAAAATATCTTCATTTCGAAATTCTCTTGGATTTTAGTTGAGTAATGTATTCTATGAATAATAAATATATATGAAGAATACTCTTTCAATCAAAGAAATATTTCAATTATTTCCGTGTTCGTATTTTGAAAGTAAAAAAAGTAAAAGGAATACAAATGGTAGGAAATTTATTCCAACTGAATTCTTCATAAATTTTCTATTTCGATGAACTGACTCTTACCAAAGTTATATATGGACCATGAGGAAGAACGGAACTTTTTTTTATTTTGTTTACCTCTTTACTGTTCAAAGATCAAAGAGAAAACAATTCGGTTATTCCATTACGTGGATACACATTGGGAAACAACATAGTAGTTGTCCAACGAGATACTGCACATCCTAAAATATTGTCTTGGGCGAGTCACATATTGCGCCGCTTGTTTTAGTTTTACTATTTTAGAAATTTTATTTATGTTTTGCTTGTTTTATTGAACCCATTTCATATCATGGTTCAAACGTTAAAAGTCGACGGGTTTTACTAATCCTTTTCGAAATCCGAAGAAGTTCCCATGGATCATTTGTCAACTCCTCAATCAATGACTTCTTCGTCGGGAATGCTAACTAAAAGATTATTTTATTATACCCATCGAAGAAGTCATTGATTCTTTCGATCGGGATTCATATTGAAAATAATCAGAAATCTAGGAATTCTAATCGTAAAAGTAGCTTTCGATTATTTCAAATTAATTTAATTGAAATCAACACAAATTAAATACAAATAGATAAAGCAAAGAAATAGAATTGGGATACTATATAATATACATTATCACTATATATATTATATATACGTAATTAAATCGATTTCTATATATATAGAAAAGGAATATGATGATACTATTGTAGATTGATCTATATTAATCTATATTAAATTAACCCGCATTACAATACAACTTTATACACTACAATAACAATACTAGATAGTATGGTAGAAAGAAATATCTGAATCTTTCTACCATACTATCGTATCTCATAGAATACGACTGATTCTAGTCTGCCCATTTCATTTAAGACGCGAAATTTTTATCCTTTTCTTCTCTGCAATTATTGATAAGAAATAAAAAATCAAGTTTAATTCAAATTAATCACCTTGGCTGACTGTTTTTACGTATATTATAAGTAAAAAAGCAGTAGGAACTAGAATAAACAGTGCAGTAGCAATAAATGCGAGAATATTTACTTCCATAATCTCATTGTTTAATTTTTCTTTAATTCGCAATAACTCGGGAGTTAATCCCATAGAGATAATAAATCTTTCGCCTGTAAATTCAATGGGATGCATTACATCTCGATGATATCGAATCGGATCAATATCATGAATAACAATATCGGAGCTATCAAATCGATTCATCGTCAAGAATTGAATAGTATAACATAGGACGATCTTTTATCCATACTGAACTCAAAATTTGATTCCCGATACAATCAATAATTCCTTTATTTATTTATCATTCTTTTCCATTCTTTCTTTTCTATAACCTACCGCCCTCTTTGTACAATCATCTGATGAAGTATCATCTAACCGCCTTTCCACTCACCATTGGTTCTAAACAAACCCCAACAAACAATAGAAGCTCAATGAAAAAAAAGGAAGGAACTAAGTTATAAACTCCTTTTTTTAATGATCCAATCTTCTTGGAAAACAAAAGAAGTATGATAAAGACGAGTACAAATTCCGGTATAAAAAAATCGAATATTCCATCAAATTAACTATTTTTTTATATATTTATATATAAATTTAAAAAGTTTGTTCTTTCAAGGAAAAACCCTTATAAAAAAAAAATTCATTACCTCGCTAATAAAAAAGTGATCCTTGTTTGATCTTTATTTTTTGAATATCCTCTTTCATTGGATTAGTAATGGGACGCATATATCAAAAGCTCAATGCGAAATTGGAATGAGATAGATTATTTCAAATTAGTAAAATTTGAAATTGAGGTTACACAAAATAGGGCCCGAAAAGGATATACTTTTATTTTAATCTTAAAAAAAAAGTATTCTATACTATTCTATACACAGTAACTATGTTCAATTTTTTTTATATTGTACAAATTCCATTTATGTATGTACTCCCGGGAAACATACAATACTCTACTCTATTTCATATTTCACAGATCGGGAGTAATTGAAAAAGCCAGACCCAGTACAGTACGGTATCCCGTGGAATCCTGAATCTGATGCTAATAATATAATAATTGTACTAATCCACATATGCCTCTCTCCCATCAATCGAATCGGTACTAGTCGAAGAAATGGAAATTCCCCCATTTGGTTGATGATAAATGTGAAACGAAAAAGAAAAAAAGAAGAGGGATCACTGTTGGGAATGAAATTATGTTATTTGGACTTCTTTTCACAAAAAATAGAGAGATGAATTGATATAGTTTTTTATTGGATTTGGATTCGTCGGGACTGACGGGGCTCGAACCCGCAGCTTCCGCCTTGACAGGGCGGTGCTCTGACCAATTGAACTACAATCCCAAGTAAATACCATAATAAAATAAAGTATACATATTTTTATGATTTCATTCTAACCCTTTCAATTTCGATTAGAATTGGCGTGTTGTAACAGAGCTGCGAGTGTGATATATCGATACCCATATGTATATGTACTTTAGTGAGAGCAGCCGGTATTACTAGTAATCCTTTCGTTATTGCCAAATCAATTGGATAATCACTCGTTCAATCAAAAAAGTTTTTTTTTTATTTACTCTTTTCCTTAAACTTTACTTTATAGTTACGGATCCTGATATGAATCTAGATCATTAGCAAGATCAGAATTTCTTGTAAAAAGAGAGTAAATAAATAGTGGTATAGATATATCATAAAATGGATTTCTTCCGTATTGGGATTGGGGGATCGGGCATTTCTGGAGAGCAACAAATGGGTTATATTATATCATTTCATGGCGGATCGGCAAATTATTGGGCCGAGCTGGATTTGAACCAGCGTAGACATATTGCCAACGAATTTACAGTCCGTCCCCATTAACCGCTCGGGCATCGACCCAGGAAGAATCAATTCCAGGCTTATTGATAATCCACGATCAACTTCCTTTCGTAGTACCCTACCCCCAGGGGAAGTCGAATCCCCGCTGCCTCCTTGAAAGAGAGATGTCCTGAACCGCTAGACGATGGGGGCAGACTTGCACGACCGCCATCATACTATGTTCATAGTATGAATAGTTTTTTAAAATTGTCAATATAATGGAATGGTATGACTCGATACGAAGGATCTTTCCGTCTTTCACGATTCTTTCTATACAATTTTTTTCGATAAAAGTTTGGTTCAAAGGCCACGCCGAATCTCTTTATCCGAATCTCTTTATCAATGATTCAATGAAATATCTTGGATCTATGTTAAATTAGTGGATACATGTATCACTCAAATGAATTTAGTTATGATGTCAATTAGGATAGTCTTGAAACAATTCATTGTATTGATATTTATCAAATCCCAATAAACCGTTTTATTTTACCTATATTATATACTCTATATTAAATTATATTAAATTTTTTAATTTACTTTTATACTTTTACTGGATAAAGAAAATTTTTCATTCCTGAATGAACCCTTATACTTATTATAAGATATATCTATGTACATCTATTATAATAAGTATATATACTAAACTCATAGTGTCTTTATTCAGGAATTGGATCAAACAAGCCCTTTTAACTCAGTGGTAGAGTAACGCCATGGTAAGGCGTAAGTCATCGGTTCAAATCCGATAAGGGGCTTTGATTTTTTCATAAATCATAAAACTCCGGCAGTAGTATTCATATTTGAAGTGCGAATAAAGATATTGTTGATCTTTGTAATAAAGTAATAAAAAAAAAAGTAACAAACCGTATAATTTAATATTTTAACATTATAATTAATTATAGTATGGTTATAAATTTGCTATTTTAATAAATTAAATATATTATTAAATAAAAAAATTATTAAATAAAAAATATATTATTAATTATTAAATAAATAATATAATTTATAATTATTATAAATATTATATTAAATAATTATTATAAATATTATATTAAATATTATAATGAATGTAAGGATAAGTCGTCTCGTTAAATCTTCAAATATTACTATTCCTTTCCTATTTTCCATTATTCCAATTAAATCGATTAGAAATCAACAAAATAAAAAGTAAGTGGACCTAACCCATTGCATCATAATTATATCCACTATTCTGATATTAAAATTCGATAGAGATGAAATTGGATCTTTTTTTTCTTTGGACTACGCGGGAATCTGTCGATATATCCGATTTAATCTTCTTGTTCCTAGACGTTCTATAGGAATAAATTAGGAATGAATAAATCACTATTCCGTTCCTTTACCGGGAAACATTTATTCCAAGTCACAACATACGAGCCATTTAAAATATCTTTCTTTGATTCCAATTCCAGAACACAAGATCCGTTTTATTAGTTATATCTTATATATCTATTTATATATCTAGCAAATCGCTATTTCATGTACTAAATATTTCCATCCATATTGATACATGCAATATTTTTGTTCCGACAACGTAATGGGGAATGTATGCGAGAAGGGTACTTTCATTTCGAGTCTCATA